ATAATAGGAATTATTAGTCATAGAATCTAGTTAGAGCAAAACAAAAAAAAAATAAAGATTTTATTTTTTCGAGTGATCCAATCGTGCGATACTTTTTTTTCTTATTATTCGAGGTATTAAGTGAATGAATCTACTAAAAAATCTAATAAGTTCAAATTAAACTAAAAAAAGTGAAAGTTTTTATAAAGAAAAATAGACGATTGCTTTTCGTTCTAAAAAAAAATGAATTCGATACAAATAAATAAATAATAAATACAAATAAATAAATAATAAATACAAATAAATAAATAATAAATAAACTAAAAGCTAAAAGAAAGGATCAAAATATAAATGATTTTACAATTTTATTCCGTAGTGATTTCTATAGTGTAGTGATTCAAAGAGAGTTTCTTTGAATGAAATTAAGTTATACAACACAGTTCTTATTATTAATATATATATATTTATTGGTTTGAAATTTTATTCCTCAAGAGTTGTCCAACGAATCTCTTGATTCGGAATCGCGGGAGGATAGATGGATGTCATAGATGATGAATTGATTTCTTTTTCTACCGATATCACTCTATTTTTGTTAGTGCCGTCTATAATCAATAATGATAATATCATTATTGATAAATGATTTAAAAATAAAAAACTTTCAATTGAATTTATTCTTTCAATTGGTTTTTTGCTTATCCTTCTATCTTTAAAAAAATGAAACTTAGGGAAGTGCTTTACAAACATATGTATAAAAAAAATAGTTTATTTAGCCCCTTCATGCTTACTATAACTAGTTATTTCGGTTTTCTACTAGCAGCTTTAACTATAACCTCAGTTCTATTTATTGGTTTGAGCAAGATAAGACTTATTTGAAATTCATTGAATGAACAATTCATAAAAAAAAAATTTCTACAGTATTCTATTCCTTAGAGAAATGGAACTTTTAATATCACAAGAGATAATATCATAAGAGAAATGGAACTAAGGATTATTATGATTTTAGAATTTCTATATTATTAATAAATAATTATTAATATAAAGAATAGAAATATATAAATAAAGAGAAATGGAACTTTTTGTATCACTCACCATTACCATTACTTTATTTCATTTTATTGGAGGTTCTTATGCCAGTTGGTATACCAAAAGTACCGTTTGAAGATAGTTTTGATGACGATAACGAAGAAGGCGAGAAAATAGAGTGGCTTGATATATACACCCGACTTCATCGAGAAAGAATACTTTTTTTAGGTCAACCCATTAACGATCAAATAGCAAATACTATAATCGGTCTTATAGTATATCTTACTATAGAAGATCCGCATAAAGATATTAATTTGTTTATACAATCTTCTGGTGGATTGATAGTTCCTGGACTAGGTATTTATGACATGATAAACCATGTGGGCCCAGATGTAAGAACAATAGGCCTAGGGCTAACCGCTTCAATGGCATCTTTTATCCTGTCCGGAGGAACACCGAATAAACGTATATCATTCCCGCACAATAGGATATTGATGCACCAACCTTTTTTGGATCTTCCCGAGGAGGCGGATTTGGACCTAGGAGATTTGGAGGCGGAAATGGAAGAATTATTAAGACTTCGCGAAATTATTGTGGAAGGTTATGCAAAAAGAACGGGCAAACCCGTAGAGATTATAAACGAAGATATTGAAAGGGATTGTTTTATGACACCACAAGAAGCCCAAGCTTATGGAATTATTGATAGTATAGGAGCATCCTCTAGGGAATTGCGATTTGATAACTTTCAATCTGGATTTGATGACTCTGCAGTTGAAGCTGAATCTGATGTTGACGAATCCGAATTTGGTCAATTTTAATCTGAATTTGGTAAATTCAAATCTGAATAACAAATAGCAGAAATTTGAATCTCAAATCGCGATTTGAGATTCAAATTTCTTACCAGGGTTAAATATTCTATTAATAGAATATTAATATAGAAAAATTTCATAATTATTCGGCCTGGTTAGGATCGATCTAAACCAACCCATTATGCATATTATGTTATGCATACGAGTTCGACATGCCAACTAGTGAACAACTTATTAGAAAAGCAAGACAGCCAATCAGAAAAGCTAGCAAATCCCGCGCTCTTAAGGGATGCCCGCAGCGCCGAGGAATATGTATTAGGACGTATGTGTGACTCGTTCAGATCGTGAGCTGGGACAAAAGAAAGAAAACAATTTTTACACTATCCGTGATCAGTACAGATGAATAGGATAGAATGGAAGAGCCCCTTCACTATCTAAAAAAAAGATCTGTCAATCATATCCTTCTATTGTTTAGAAAATTTATGGTTTATTTTGGTGCAAATAAAATCACCTCAATTTTGAATTTAAAATGAGAAAGAATTCCCCAATAGTAGCAAATAACTATCTGTTAAGCGGGGGAAATCTTATTTAGATTAAAAAAAATTAAAAGGCCGAAAAAAAAAAAGGCTCCTACCCTTGCAAGAACGGACTAAGAGGGTCAGCTAATCAGCAAATCTTCATAATTAATACCGTTACTGTATAGATGGATCCCGTTGTGAAAGAAAGACCTATTACTGGATAATTCATGGGTCGAGCCAAAGAATGTAAACTGTACAAGTTAACAATAGCATTGATTAAATGAGGGAAAGGGCTCCGGTGTATAGAGAAGACCTCACCGTTTAAGAAGTAACCATAGAAACGAAGGAACCCACTATTTCTTTATCCATTTCTATTTATTTACTATGTTTTTGTTTGATACCTAGTATCAATACAATTTCTTTTTTTTCTAGGAATTTCGCCTAGAAAAAAATTGTGGTTGGGAAGGTTATAATAGCAAAAGCCATTGGAATTATTATTTTATACATTGGAAGAATCCATTTTGTCATTATAGAAAGGGGAAAAAAAGAATGACTGAAAGAAAGGCAATCCATTAGTTATTCATCAAAGTTTCGTTTATTCAATGACCAGAACTAGACGAGGATATATAGCTCGTAGGCGTAGAACAAAAATGCGTTTATTCGCATCAAAATTTCGCGGGGCTCATCCAATACTTATTCGAACTATTATTCAAGAAAAAATAAGAGCTTTGCTTTCGGCCCATCGGGATAGAGATAGGCAAAAAATAAATTTTCGTCGTTTGTGGGTCACTCGGATAAATGCAGTAATCCGGGAAAAGAAAATATGGTATCCTATAATTATAGTCGATTAATAAACAATCTGTACAAGAGACAGTTACTTCTTAATCGTCAAATACTTGCACAAATAGCTATATTAAATATGAATTGTCTTCATATGATTTCCAATGAAATAAAAAAAATAAGTATATTGCGGGGAATCCATCGTAATGTTTTACATGGAATTCCCCGGAGAAGGAATTACGGGAAGGTAGAATATAAATTAGTATGATAAAATATCATGATAATATGATCAAATAGTCAAACTGAGAAAAAACATAACATAACATTCAATAAAAAAAAATCTTTATTATTCTTACCCAATTCGTTTTTTTTCTTACGACACGACAATCAAATCTGTATTTTCGTATTTTTCGAACAAAAACATCAATCCACGTTTGAGTTCGGATTGGATTTTTTATTCAATTGAAGAGTATAAGCCTATTTTTTGTTAATTCTACGGCCAGTAGTTTTAGCGACATAACCTTTCTTTTTGTTGATTCTACGACCAGTAGTTTTAGCGACCAACTTTCTTTTTCTTTTTTTTAATTGTTTTGGATTATTACAAAAAGGTAACAAAGATAAAATACGAGCTTGTTTTATAGCAATAGTCATTAATCGTTGTTGTTTTAAAGTCAATCTATTCACCCGTCTAGATAATATTTTTCCTTGTTCACTAATAAATTTACTAATTAAACTTATGTTTCTATAATCAATTTGATCCCCCGATTGGATCGGCCTACGAACAGATCGCTTAGACTTAAGAAAAAGTCGCTTGGATTTATACATACTTTGTTTATTCCTTATTTCAAAAATAATATTTCGTTTTATTGGATCAATAATAATAATGATTTTTTATTTATAAATATGTAAAATATAGGAGGATTTTGCTTGTTTATAGTTCAATATAAAAATTGAATATATATTTACATACTATATTTTACATACTATATTATATAATATTAACATACCATATTTTAATATGATTTAATATAATTAATATAATATGTCCTTTTTCATCTTCTTTGTAAAGGTGACACGCAGGTCATAGGTTACATCTATTTCTTTATCTCCCCATGAATCGTATGTTTGTAACAATAGGGGCAGAATTTTCTCAATTCCAATCGATTAGACGTATTGTATCGATTCTTTTGAGTAATATATCTGTGGATGCCTTTTGATTTCTTATTAACAGTGTTTCGAACACAACTAGTACATTCTAAAATAACCCTTACTCTGGTATCTTTACCCTTGGCCATGAACCTCCTTTGGTTTTTTTATTTACTCAACTCTTATATTTTACGATCCGAAGCGAAGAATAAAGACAGGAAAAAATATAAGTTGCTCACTCGAAATCAAATTAGGAAGGGTTTCGTACAATTTAGTAATAATTAAATAAGTAATACAATGATTTTCAACTATATTTAGTTTATAAGTTTCTATTTTAGATTAGAATCGCAGTACAGTATTTCGTTTAAACATCTTGTATGATACTGTTACCCAACTACATTTCCACTTCCGTTCTCTTTATTTAATTGAAGTAAATTTACTTGAAACCTGGACCCGAGTTCCGAATTTCACTGAGGTTGAATCCACTTTTATTCTTTCTCTTTTATAACTTATTCTAATAAATAAATAAAGAGGGGGGGGATGGTAGTCACAGATATTGAATTGTATCTATAATCTTCTTCACCCCCCCCCGCGTTAATAACTAGAATGAAAAAAGGGAGAATGTCAACGCATCTGGGAAAAAACGATTTATTTCTATCAATAGACCTGCTAAAGACCCGAACCATAAAGTACTTATTACCGGTGCCACAGATAGATATGTTTTTAGATCCCGCATTTGAAATCC